ATACGTTACAAAATTTCGCTTTAGCCAATGATCCAAGCAGAGTAATAATAGGAACTAGTGTATCGAGTTTCTTCATAGCATTATCTATTAGAAATGAATTTTCTAACATCTGACTCCATACCACTGAAGAATTTAGTCGCACACTTGAAATATAGCCCAAAAAGTCAAGAGAACGTTTGACTAATTGGTTTATATAGATCCTTTCTGGTTGTGACCACACATAAAAATGACATTGCCAAAAATTGACAAGGTAATATTTCCACTTATTCATCAGAAGTGGCGTATCTTTTGAAACCAGAATTGATTTTCCTTGATATCTAACATAATACATCAAAGGATCCTTGAAGACCCGTAAGATAGCCGAAAAATAATTAGCAAACACTTTGACAAGATGTTCTTGTTTTCCATAGAAATATATTCGCTCAAAAAAGACCCTATAAGATGTTAATCGTATATGAGAAGATTGGTTACGTAGAAAAAGGAAAATAGATTCGTATTCACATACATGAGAATTATATAGGAACAAGACTAATCTTCGATTTCTTGTTGAAAAAAAAGAAATCAATTTTTTTGGAGTACTTAGACTATTCCAATTACAATACTCATGAAAAAAAAACCGTAATAAATGCAAAGAAGAGGCATCTTTCACCCAGGAGCGAAGGATTTGAACTAAAATTTCCAGATGGAGGGGATAGGGTATTAATACATCTGACACATAATTAAAATGTGGGAATTTATCTTCTAAAAAAGGAAATATTGAATGAGTTGATCGTAAATTATAAGATTTTTCGATTTCCGCTTCTTCTAAAGAAGATACTAATCGTAGGGAAAATGGAATTTCCACAATGACTGCAAACCCTTCTGATAGCATTTGAGAATACAAATTTTTGTTGTACCCCAAAAATTGATTTTTGGTACAATAATTAGTGGAAAAAAAAAGATTCTGTTGATACATTCGAGTAATTAAATGTTTTACCATTAGTAAACTAGATTTTTTGTCATAACCAAAATTTTCCAACAAAGTGGATCCGTTTAAAAAATGACCATGAGAAAATGCATAAATATACTCCCGAAAGATAAGTGGGTATAGGAAGTCTCGTTGCCTAGATTTCTCAAGTTTTAAATATCCTTGAAATCCCTCCATTTAAAATTAGATTTGAACCGAGGATACTATAATGGATTTTGGGGGTTATCAAATGATACATAGTGCGATACAGTCAAAACAAGGTATTACAGTAAAAAAATAATAAGAATAGATACCTCGTAAACAGGTAAGACTCATCAACGGACTCTCTATCCTCTCTTTTCTTTTTCCATCTAATAATGGATTTCTATTTTAGGATAAATAGAATGGTTAGAAATCCTTTATTTTTTCAACCCAATCGCTCTTTTGATTTTGGAAAAAAAAGCTCTTTATCAATATACTGCTTCTTCTACACATTCCCCTCTACCCCCTAATGTAGAATAACTAATAGTTAGGACTTATAATAAAATCGGTAATCCACTCATGAGAAAAGTCCTTCCCGCATTAAGCACTAATATAGTTTTAACGTCTAATTAGATCGGGTAATCATTCGAATTAAGAACATAAGCCCGTTACTTTTTATTTCTCTATAATTGGAGCATTAAGGCTCTATCCATTTATTCATTCGACCCGACTTTACTTTTTTTCCGCATCAAGAATTCAAACAAGGTTTGGACCAATCTGGTAAGGTAAAAAGATTACCAGAATTTTCCATTGCTACGACATGCTGCTTTTTCCATTCATTCCTTTCAGGATCAGTCGCGGTCTTAAAAACTCTACCGATAGTATGGACGAATCTGTTACTTCATACAAATGTGTAAAAGATGCTAGCCGCACTTAAAAGCCGAGTACTCTACCATTGAGTTAGCAACCCCCAAAAATATTAAAAATTTTTTTGTGTAGATACAATCGGAATCAAAATAAAAAAAGAAATTAAATTACACGACGTAATCAAAATATTCCAATAAAAAAAAAATATAAAAATTTCGAATTGATTATGAACATAAAAATGAACAGACCGGAGGAAAATACAATGATTTTTCAACTAAGAATCTAGATAAAATCAAAACAAAAAAGGCTATACCACCTCTTGGTTGTTATGTTATTACTTATTATCTTATCCATTTTAGTGAATTTAAAAAAATTTTTAAACTTCTTATATCACACATTATATCAAACAAAAGTAACTTTTTGTATCACAGAAAATGCAATAAGACCATCGTGTGAGTGAAGTAAAAAAAGCCAAGGTCATGAAAGGGAGATAACTAGCTCCATTTATGCACGATCGGATTATATTTGTTTGATACACTGTTGTCAATATGAATGTGAATAGTGAAAAAAAGACCACAATAGGGAAAACAAAAGAATTAAAAATTAATAAAAAACAAATGGAAATAACAATTTGAATTGAATATATTTATTATATATATATATAAATATATAAATTAAATATATAAATAGATAAAAAAATATAATAAAAATATTTTAAATATTAAAATAAGAGAAAATAATTTAAAAAACTACGGACTTGTATTGGATCGGCACTATAGAGATAATCAACATAGATAGAAATAAAAGATGTAGGCGAAAGAAAAAATTAAGGAAGAAGTATAAAAAAATATCGGATTTATTCAATCACTAAATATACGTAGCTAAAAAAACTTAATCCCCTTTTTTTGTTTGTTCATAGAATTGCAACAAAACCACCCCATTGATGGGGTAATGTACAAATTTTTATTTATAGTATAGAACCAATTATTTCATTTAGTCACTTGATTGATCCTTTTTCTATTCATCGTAGCTTAGATCAATTTATATCAATAAAATAAAAATATATTTTTGTCGTTATAGAAGACGGAATTTTAGGGTAATAAATGTAGTATGAATAGAACAGGAGAGGGGAGGGGAGGGGGGAAATAATAAAGAAAGGGTTATCCAAAGCTATATACAAGTCACCCACACCCCCTTTTCTTTTATTTCATTAATTGAATTTCGGTTATTGATTAAGGTGAAGTTCCGTAAAAACCCCTGCCTTCTTTAAAATATCATCAACAGTTCCTGTAGGTTGAGCGCCCTTTTCAAGGAAATATAGAATAGCGGGAACATTTAAATGGATTTGATTCTTTATCGGATCATAAAAACCCACTTTACGAAGATCTCTTCCTTCTCTTCGGGATCGAACATCAATTGCAATGATTCGATAAATGGCTCATTGGGATAGATGTAAATTAACAATACCCCCCCCAGAACCGTATAAGAAGTTTTCTCCTCGTACGGCTCGAGAAATTTAGAAGTTATGTATATAATTCTAATTCATATAAAATAGATCCATAGATTATTCAATCAATTAGACTATGATTAAAATACTTTTTTCTTATTCTTTTGTTTCTTTTTTGAAAAAAAAAACTCATTCTTATTTGTACCCCCATAACTCAAGTTGGGTAACTCTCACTCAAAGGAAAACTACCCTTAAGCTTAAGCATTTCATTTATTGAGCAGTCTCTAACCCCCTTTTTTTGTATGTCTCCTTTAGAATCTATTTCGATTCTTCATTCTGATTTAGTTTAGTTATTGAGACAATTGAAAAAAGTTTTTCCTTGTTCCGGGATCCTTTATCCTTGCCTTGAATCATTGGGTTTAGACATTACTTCGGTGATCTTTAATCGTTTCAAAATGGCAGCAACATACCATTCTTTGTGATTTCTTTTTATCAAAGAATCGTATGAATAATCGATTCTCGCGTGATACACTTTTTATCAAATTTTACGTTTGAATTTGAAACTTGCTCGAATTAGATCCTTTCGATTTCTATACCGAAAATATACTTACGAAGTTGTTTCAACTTAGTGATTGACACTAACCCTAGATCTCTGCTCTTGATAAATGAATAAATACTTTCTACTCGAGCTCCATCGTGTACTATTTACATCAAAACCCTCAAAAAATGAGAGCTCTAGTGGAACAGAACAACCGATGTCGAGTCAAGAGCATCTTCATTCCTATATAATATAAAATGGTGGGTGTAAGAATCCACAGTTGATCGTATCCTTCAAGTCGCACGTTGCTTTCTACCACATCGTTTTAAACGAAGTTTTACCATAACCTCTAATTTATTGGAACTCGTATGTAATTGATTCATTTATGGAATCGTGTATAGTCATTGGTTTAGTTGGTCCAGAGTAATCTATACTCTTATGAATGGGTAGTTTTTGAAAAAGTCTCAGCAATAATTCAATTTATTTAAATCCACATTTTATTGTATATATTGGATCAATAACATTTTTTTGTATGAGTTCAATATGGATTTCCCTATATATAGATATTTTCTATGTATATAGAGAGATATTTTAAAATTTATAGAAATTTTAAAATAATTACGAATAAAAAAAGAATCTCTCTTTTTCAATTTCTTCATAGGATGGATTCGCGAGTTTCACCCTTCATCGAGTACTAAGGACTCAGAAGAAATCATTAAAAAGATTTCATTTTGATTGAAAATTTCCTACCTCAATATTATTATTTCAATAAAGTTTTGTAATAAAAAAGGGATTTATTATCATAAATAAATGCATATTCGGATTAACCCATCAATCATTTTAAACAAATAGATCGATAAAAAAAAAAGAAAAATCATCATTATAAGAAAATAAGAAAGAACAATCACATTCTATCTATATCTAATACCAGACTCTTAAACATTAAACATAAGGTTGGTTTAAAAGGCAATCTTTAGTCTAATATGATATAGAATATTATTATATATATATCCTATAATATACTATGATATATACAATACGCATACTCTGGGACGGAAGGATTCGAACCTCCGAATAGCGGGACCAAAACCCGTCGCCTTGCCACTTGGCCACGCCCCATTTATATTCAACACTAATAAACACTAATATTGGTAGTGGTTGTTCGTCAATTCGAATACAAATATTCATAGAATAAATTAGATTGTTGCTAGGATTTTGATACGTTTATAGATCAAAGTAAAATCAATTTATTGATCATTACATATAATTCCATTAAGATATTGTATGAAAGTAGGATTTCTTCTATTCTCTTTTTATTTGAGAATTGAAGGATTTTTGATTAAATGAGTTCAAATCAAAGAAAGGTTTTTTGCCCTACTTTATGTTATTAATTTTTCCCTTATCCCTTATATCAATAATAAGGGATTAATAACTCAATCAAATCAAAAGAAATACAATTATCTTCAAGAACAAAGAAAAAAATTTTGTTATGCTTAATATCTTAAGTTTCATCTGTATCTGTCTTAATTCTTTCCTTTATTCAAGTAGTTTTTTCTTCGCCAAATTGCCCGAGGCCTACGCTTTTTTGAATCCAATAGTAGATGTTATGCCAGTAATACCTTTATTTTTTTTTCTATTAGCTTTTGTTTGGCAAGCTGCCGTAAGCTTTCGATGAGATTTTTAATACTATCCAAGACAAATTCATGATTTACTCGAAAAAAAAATTATAACTATTTAGAAGATCAGCTAAGTCGTACATACAGTCTGAACCTTTGAGTCCAATATTGAAATTCTTCTATAGCTGTGATAAATCTGGATCACTCTCATTTTCTTATTCTTACTTTTTTCCATCGAACGACCCTGTTAGAGTCCCCCCCAATATATAATATTGGGTATGAAATCCAATTTTTAGTAATGAACGACTCAATGACTCAATTCTTAATTTCTGAAAAGTTTTTCCTATTTCTAGAAATCACTTCACTGCATTTCTTGGTGTCAAAATAGGGTAAAATAGAGAATCTATTCTCTTTTTTTTTTCAAAAAAAAAATGATCTTGGAGATTGTGTAATGCTTACTCTCAAACTATTTGTTTATACAGTAGTAATATTCTTTGTTTCTCTCTTCATTTTCGGATTCCTATCTAATGACCCAGGACGTAATCCTGGACGTGAAGAATAAAAAAATAAGATTTTTTCCTTGCTTGAGTTTAAAATGTTCTTAAAATTTTATCTATTCCACATCTTTCCTTAACTATAAAAAAATACCAAGTAATCGACAGAAACGGAAAGAGAGGGATTCGAACCCTCGGTACAAAAAACTCGTACAACGGATTAGCAATCCGGCGCTTTAGTCCACTCAGCCATCTCTCCCCCAAATTGAAAAAAGGGAAAATTACTATCATACATTGTATAAAAATAGAAAATGAAGGCTTGAAAAAAGCCCTTCCTTCTTTATCTCTCTTTATTATCTTTATCTACCTTGTATTATATAGATAAAGATAATAAAGAGAGATATATAGATGGATATCTATAGAATCGATAAAAACTTTTATGAGCAATTCCAATTCCATTTAGATAAAGTAAGGGCTCAAAAGAAGAGATATCTACAATCCCAATATATAAATAATACCAATATATTAAAGATTACTAAAAATATATATTTATAAATAATAAATAAATAAAAAAAAAAGTACCTCTTTTTTTATTTTATTTCTTTCGTCCGAAAAGTCCTTTTCTTTTTATTTCCACGGCCTGGTCTGGTCAGTACCTAGCTGGGCTTTTTTTGTTCCAATGAATCGTAGATCGAATTATTTATTTGATTTGAAAACACAAAATGAGTCCCGTTTTCCTAATCTCATTAGTCCCCCTGACGAAAATATGTCAACGCTCGAATTTTCATGATTCTTTTCTGATCCGATCTTTTTATTACTTATTACTACGACCAATTTTCGTGTTCGACAAAAGGTCCATTTACATACAATAATTGCATTGTAGCGGGTATAGTTTAGTGGTAAAAGTGCGATTCGTTCGATTAACCCCTGAATAGTTAAGGGATCCTTCGGTTTTATTAATATTCCGATCAAAAACTTTATTTCTTAAAAGGATTAAATCCTTTACCTCTCGATGAAAGATTCGAGAAAAAATAAAAATTCTCGTGATTTGTATCCAAAAATAAGTTAGAAATTGAAAAAACTGGATAATGAAATTACGAAACATAATTTTTATTGAATTGGATCAATACTTCCAATTGAAGGAATAAGGGATCCATGGATAAAGGTAGAATTTTTTCTAATCGTAACTAAATCTTCAATTTTTTATTTGTATAAGGGAGATTGAAGCAAAACAAAATAGCTATTAAACAATGTCTTTAGTTTACTAGAGACGTCGACATCTTTTTTAGCTCGGGGGAAACTAAATACCTTTCCTAAGGATTTTTTCAAATAGAAATAGGGAACGAAATAAATAACTGGAAAGATTGTTATAATCTCCTCTTCTATAGGGATCATCTATAAAGCGGGTCCTTTTGAATGCATTCAGACGGAAAGGCTGACATAGATGTTATGGGTCGCATTTTTTTTGTTTATATCTTCCATAAAGGAGCCGAATGAAACCAAAGTTTCACGTTCGGTTTTGAATTAGAGACGTTAAAAGTGATGAATAAAGGTCTACTATAACCCCTAGCCTTCCAAGCTAACGATGCGGGTTCGATTCCCGCTACCCG